CAACCCTATTAACATAGGAACTGGGAGTGGAAGGAAAGGTATTATCCACGCATATTGATATGTCTGTTCCATAAAAAAAGTTTTTTATTCTTAATTAATTGTTTCCGATTCACCGGATCTTACCTCGTTCGAAAAAAGGTCAATAAAAAATCAAGATATGCACTAACTTATTTAATAATTTTAGATTAGTATTTATTCTGAGTCTTTTCAAAATCGTTCAAATATTCAAAACAAGAAGTTACAATTGGTCAAATGAGATAACCAAGTTAGATATAAAAACGAATACTTATAACAGGAAAATGCAAATATAAATTATTATTACGAGAATTTCTCGTAATAATAATTTATATTCATAGAGCAGAGCAAGGATAAAAAATTACACTAAAAAGAGTACTTGATGCTGATATGAATTATAGGATTAACTAAGGTCATAGGTCTAATGAAATAAAAACTCTTGATTTTAGTTAGTTTCTTTTAACTCATTAACTAATTCATTATGGGATTGATTGTTTTCCATTTCAATCAAAACGATTTCTTAGTAAACGTTAGAATATTATAGATCTAAAATGAACTTTTTTTTATCGAGAAAGGCTAAAAAACGATTGAGATATTTTTTTATCAAACCAGGTATCCTTTAACAGATTTATTAGTAATCTCATTCGAATTTTCAAATTGAATTTAGGTGTATTCCTTTCTCGAGTTTGACTAAAAAAAGACTCAAGTTTTTTATTAGATTAGGCAAAAGTTTACAATCCTTTGAGGGATTTTATTAAATGTAAATAAAGTATAGAATGACGAAAATCAAGGTCTTTTAGGTTCTTTCTTTATTTTATTAAATCATTAAGTTTGATTTCTATGACCTAGCAGATTCTGCAGATTCTAAAGATATAAATTTGAGAGATAAAGAACGAGAACTAAGAGTTCCAAACCAAAAATTTTTGGTTTTAGAATATTGTATGGAATCAAAATTTTGTTATTTCGAGTAATTTTTGATCCCATTTTCACGGATCTTTCACATATCTATATTTCTTTTTTATAAAGAGAATATTATTTCTAGAAAAAATAGATAATGAAAAATAAATAATAATTTGTTTTGAACAATAGATGTCTTTCACATCCAACTATAACAATGATTTTAAAATGGCAGTTCCAAAAAAACGTACTTCTATATCAAAAAAGCGTATTCGTAAAAATATTTGGAAAAGGAAAGGATATTGGGCGGCGTTAAAAGCTTTGTCATTAGGGAAATCTCTTTCTACCGGGAATTCAAAAAGTTTTTTTGTACGACAAACAAATAAGTCCTAAACTATTGGAATAATCGGAATGGATTTGACTCAAAAATTGGCTCAATAATTAATAATTTGTTAATATCAAATTCACAATTGGCAGTCCCTATTCTAATCAATATGAAATAGACCAGGTTTCCATCTTATAAGATGTCTAAAAAAAAGAATTCTTCTGTTTGCTGAATTCTAAAAAAAAAGCAGAATAAAGAAAAAAATACAAGATTTTTTTATTTATTTGTAGTAGATTTTCACTAAGATTTTTGTGGTGGGGAGTCTTATTTTCCCCATCGACCTTTACAAAAATGAAAACAGTTTTTTTCTTTTATCGAGAGAATTATCTACTTGCAAAAGTTGGATTTTAGAATAGGATAAACTACGTCAAAGCCCTAAGATAAAAGAGAAATAAACCGGACACCCTAAAAAGAAATGAAACTAATGAACTTTCAAATTGACTTTTGAACTCATTTTTTTTATCAATTGGAATCTTTACTAAAAAACTTATTTGATTGAATTGACTTGTTCAATCTCGACGATTGAATATAAATAGGCTATTATTAGTTCGAGCAAGCCGCTATGGTGAAATCGGTAGACACGCTGCTCTTAGGAAGCAGTGCTAGAGCATCTCGGTTCGAGTCCGAGTGGCGGCATGCCATCTTCTAAAACAGACCCAATAGATCCTATAATAAAAATAAATTCAATTCCCGATTTATAATTCTTAATTAATATTAATTTAGGGGATTCCCTCCCTTTTTTCATTTTTATGATATTTTCAACTTTAGAGCATATATTCACTCATATTTCCTTTTCGATTGTTTCAATTGTAATTACAATTAATTTGATAACCTTATTGGGCAATGAAATAATAAAATCATATGATTCGTCAGAAAAGGGGATGATAGTTACTTTTTTATGTCTAACAGGATTATTAATCACTCGTTGGATTTATTCGGGCCATTTCCCACTAAGTGATTTATATGAATCATTAATCTTTCTTTCATGGAGTTTCTCCCTTATTCATATAGTCCCTTATTTCAAAATAAGAAAAAATTATTTAACCACAATAACTGCCTCAAGTACTATTTTTACCCAAGGCTTTGCTACTTCGGGTCTTTTAACTGAAATACGTAAACCCGCAATATTAGTACCTGCTCTACAATCGGAGTGGTTAATAATGCACGTAAGTATGATGATATTGAGCTATGCGGCTCTTCTTT